TGCTTTGGAGGGGATTAGTCCCTGTAAAAAGATTAAAAATCTTTCACCTTATTCTCTCGGTCACCAAAACATTCCTAGGCAAAAAATAGATATAGTACCCCCCTAATCGAGATTAAAACAAATGAGCAGATTCTAAAATACTTTTTGTTTGTAATTTTAGCTCTAGAACTTATATAGAATGAATAGAAAAACTTTAGATAAAAGAAAAGACTGAGAAGAGCTCTTACAATTGGAAGGATCAGGTATAGTCAGTCTCAGCCTCCAAACAAAAACATTTTTAGAACGCTCCATTTTCCAATAAATATTACAAAAGGAGGTAATCCCCTCAAACTTAGAATACCCAGACCGATCATTATTTCCTCTCCCAACATAAAAAATATTATTAATAATCCGAATCTTAAGCAATAGATAGAAAAGTAAATTCATAGGCCTCCAAAAGTAGCTCCAATACATCCCCACCCGGTATGTGCCACTGAGGATCTTCCTAGTATTGCACGAACTGAAGTTTGATTTATCCCAATAATGGCTCCAGTTAGTGCTCTTGCTCCCCCAAAAACGCAAACTATAGGAACAACCCATGGACTGTTTTCAACCACATTAATTAAGAAGGCAAAGGGGGCAACTTTTTGTCAAGCAAGCAACACAAATATGGGACCTCACCCTAGGCCAGCGGTGACACTAGGAACCCAAAAGTGTAATGGGAATACCCCAAGTTTTATAAAAAGACTACCCAGGAAGAGTATATCTCAAAATCAGAGTCTAGAATAGTTTATGTAATATATCACCCCACCTAATATAAGTAAACCTCTTCCTAAGGCTTGTACACAAAAATATTTGATTACGGACTCTTTTCTTAAAGATATGAATCTTTTATCTCTTAGTAGTAACGGGACGGCACCTAGAAACCTTAATTCTATCCCCACTCAACACATAATCCAATTTGAAGAGGAGATTCTAATTAATGGTCCTATGAATAATACTAACGAAAATAAAATATTTCCAGAAGACATAAGGCAGGAGGATATTTATCCCATGCTCAACAACATCAATGATGCCCGTTCATCCGGCGCCTACCCATTTTATTCTTAGGACAAAAAGAATAATAAAAAAAACATCATTCCATCTTATTTATGAAACAACCTTTTCACTTAGTTGAGTACAGACCTTGACCAATTCTAGTTTCATTTGCAGTGTTATGTATACCAACGGGGCTTGTGTACTACATTCGAACAGGTGACTACTTACTTATATCCCTAGGAGGAATAATAACCACACTAATCTGTTATATGTGATGACGAGATGTAGTTCGAGAATCAACTTTCCAGGGTCATCACACTTCATATGTAATTTCTGGATTAAAAGCGGGATTTATTTTGTTTATTGTTTCAGAAGTTTGTTTTTTCTTTTCTTTTTTCTGGGCTTATTTTCACAGAAGATTAGCCCCGACTTTGGAATTAGGATCAGTATGACCCCCAATTGGTATCTCGACGCTATCTCCCTTTCAAGTTCCATTACTTAATACTTCGGTTCTCTTACTTTCTGGGGTAAGAGTAACCTGAACACACCACAGTTTAGAAGCTGGAAACAAAAATAGTGCTTTACAAGGGCTTTTTATTACTTTAATCCTAGGGTTTTATTTTTTATGACTCCAGTATGGAGAATATAGTGAAACAGCTTTCACTATTGCTGATAGAGTATATGGCTCAACCTTTTTTATTGCTACAGGGTTCCATGGTATACACGTAATGGTTGGAGCCACTTTTTTAACAGTTTGTTTTTTCCGAATGTTTGCTCTTCATTTTGATAAGAATCATCACCTGGGGTTTATTTCGGCAGCCTGGTACTGACACTTTGTAGATGTAGTATGGCTTTTCCTTTACGTTAGCATCTATTGATGAGGATCATTCTAGAATAGCTTAAACAAAAGCACTGACTTTGTAACTCAGAGATAAATAAACATTTTTCTAGATTCTTTTCAATTGATACTAATTTAAGGAAACTAAACATATCTTTTTTAAAAAAAGTTAAATAACCTAGATTTTATAATTATAATTAAAGGAAATATATGAGCAAAGATTGTTATGCAACAATAACTTTTTAAGGGAAATCCACCTAAAAAATAGGATGAAAATGATCCATGATTTAAAGAAGTATATAAATATATATTATATCTTGCTCTAAAAAAAATCATTAGACCTATAATTATAGCTAATCAAAGATTTGAATCTCACAAAACAGGTACAATAGCCATTTCTCCCATAAGATTTAATGTTGGAGGGCAAGCCATATTTACACAACAAAAAATAAATCACAGTATTCTTAAAACTGGATACACTTGAAGTATTCCTTTCATATAAGGGATATTCCGGGTATGGCTTTTTTTATAGGAAAAATATGCCAAGCAAAACATGGCAGAAGAAGAGAATCCATGAGCAATTATTGTAATAATAGCCCTTATTATCCCCCAGGAGCTGTCAAGTAGAATTCCGGAGGACACAATTCTCATGTGTCCAACAGAAGAGTAAGCAACTAGAGATTTCACATCGACCTGGCGGAGGCATATTAGAGTTGCCAAAAATCCTCCTCATATTCTTAGACTAATAATAATAAAAGAATATTTATCTAAGATTATATTTAAACAAAAGTTTATTTGAATTATACCATATCCACCTAGTTTCAATAGAATACCGGCCAAGATTATTGATCCTGCTAAGGGTGCCTCAACATGAGCTTTTGGTAATCATAGATGAACCCCATATATTGGCAGTTTTACTAAGAAAGCACCATAAATTACTAAACCTCTGATTCCCCCTATCACCGGTCTAATAAGGTGAAGTATTAGCATATCTATCCTACACATTTTTGAACAATGCCAAAGGATTATTAACAACAATGGTAGAGACGCTCCGACAGTATATAGTATTATATAAGTACCTGCTTGCAGTCGCTCAGGTTGGTATCCTCAACCAATAATTAAAATTAAAGTTGGAACTAAAGAAATTTCAAAAAATACATAAAATATTATTAGATTTGATGAACAGAATGCTAAAACCAAAGCTATACACAACGAAAGTAAACAAAGGATATACAATTCTGAGCTTTTCTCTTCGGGTGTGGCAATTAATGATAAAAAACATAATAAACATCTTAAAAAGATTAAGAGCCTTGAAATACCTGATGATAGAAAAAAATTATCTAAATATCTAGTAAAGTTCTGGTTCATTAATAATACACCAACCATCGTTGTTATTCTAAATGAGAATATTACTACACTTCAATTAAATACTAAGAATATGGAACCAATTAAAAAAAGAAGTTCAATCACATGAAGATGGAAGATAAAGTCTCCCGAACTCAAGTTAGCAGCCTAAGTTACAAATCTCCAAAATATTTTGTTTGAATAGAGGTTTTGAAAACCTCTTTGGAGAAAGAAGATTCTCAACAGACTTACGTAAATTCGTTCAAAACCGTAAAAGTGTTTATCTTAGTCGCTTCTTTTCTTGTTGTTCTATGTATTGTGCTGATTGTGGTATTCTATGTTACAAACTATGTCAGATATTCCGATTTTGGAGAAAAACTAACTCCTTTTGAGTGTGGTTTTGACCCTTTAAGTAAAATGCGATCACCTTTTTCCACACGTTTTTTCTTGTTAGTAGTGTTATTTCTAATTTTTGATGTAGAAATCGCCCTTCTTTTTCCTGTTTTAAGAATATTTGATTCTAATATGTCATTGTTGACTACAAGAGCTCTAATAATATTTTTAATTATTTTGCTTTTCGGAATGTTTCATGAATGAAATGAAGGAGCTCTTGACTGATTTTCCTCATAAATAGGTAAGCTAAATACTAAGCTATTGGGCTCATAACCCAACAATGGATTTTCTCCTCTATTTAAACTTTGTACTGATTCTATAAGTTAACATAGGTCAAACTTACAGCATGGTGATCTTAGTAAGAAGAAGGAATTATAGGAAAACATGCTTCTAACTAACCCAGCAAGAAGTATTAAACTATATTTGAAATAATAATTTAATTTAGCCTATTAACCTGGACTAATTAGGTGCCAGCAGTCGCGGTCACACCTGACAGGTGAGTTAACTCTCTTAGGTCAGCTTCAGAAAAAATTTTTTATAATTAGGTGAAATTTTTATAAAAACTTATACTATTGTTCTAATATTATGCTTAAGCTCTGAAGATAAACTAGGATTAGATACCCTACTATATAGAGTATAAATTTTAGACCTAAGCACTATGACTAAAAAGTTAAAACTTAAACTACATGGCGGCAACTAGAAATTTCAGGGGAACTTGCCAGGTAAATGATAATCCTCAAAATAACACTACTTCTATTTATAGTTTGTATATCGCCGTCTTCAGCATTCATTTTAGATGAATTCAAAATGTTAACAAACAAAAAGACAGGTTCTGATGCAGCCAATATAGAAGTCTCAGGTGAGTTACAATAAGAAATTTGTTTAGATCTGTTTTGAAAAGAAACACTAAAACTGGACTTGATAGTAACATCTATAATAAACATTTCTTGAATATTAAACCTAGCTGTGCACAAATCGCCCGTCACTTTCGTTGAAAAATGAAATAAGTCGTAACACAGTAGGTGTACCGGAAGGTGTACCTGTCTTTATAGTGAAATCATCACATTACCTTTTCGAGGTGAAGTTGAATTGCAAATTCTAAAGATATTTTTGCTTGAAAGCGAAAAACCGCACTAAGTTTCGGCCTTAGCCCTGAGAATAATCTCTCAAGTAAATGATATCTGACTTATTTTCTTCATTAGATTGCATGCAGGCAGGAAAATTATCCACACTTATATGAATTACACCTATTACTCTTGCTTCTATTTTTATTGTAACCAATTCTTGATCACAGAATTATTCTAAAACTTTACTGTCTCTTATTTCAATCAATAGAGAAACCCGGCAGAAGTCTCTCCCTGGATTTACTTTAATGCTGTATGCTTTAATACTTTATTTACTATTTATGAATTTTCTTGGATTAGTACCATTTGTTTATGGACCTACAAGAAACATCTGGGTTTCAGCATCATTAGCTGTGGTTTTTTGAAGCCTACTTATCTTTTCGGGGTGAATAAAATTTCCCGTAGAATCAGCTGCTCATTTTGCACCTGCCGGTGCTCCTAGAGGATTTATCCCATTCCTAGTAGTTATTGAAACAGCGAGGATTCTTATTCGACCATTAACTTTAACAATTCGAATTATTGCTAATATTAGTGCAGGACACATTATTATAGGTCTTATTGCAACTTCTTTAGCATCTGCTTCTATCTACAGTATTGGAATAGTGTTCTCAGCTCATATTGGTTATAATATATTTGAAGTATTTGTGTGTACCATTCAGGCATATGTATTCTCTTTATTGGTGAAGCTGTATGGTGAAGAACACCCTGCATAACTAAATCATGTCGCTATAAAGTAAGAATAGAAGCTACTGGAGCATTTGATTGTTACTCAAATATAGCACAATACAATTTGTGCCTTTTCTGATGCCTCAGTTAAGTCCAATATTAGGTTTTTTAATATTTATAGTTGTGCTATTTGCTTACCTCATTTTATTGTGCGGACTAAGAAAAAAGACACCGTTTATTACCACAACTAAACTTAGAAAAAGTTCAAAAAGTTCTTTTTCTTTCTTTAAGTAGACATTTAATTAGTAAGTATGAAATGGCAGAACTAATGCATAAGCCTTAAGAGCTTAGTATGGCTATCTAGCCTTTCATAACTATTTAAAATCTTTTTGGTGTAAAGCACAGGAGATTTTGATTCTCCAGGAGGGACTTATCCCAAATGATATAACAATGGACAGAATATGGCAATATATCTCTTTTCCCCCCCCAGATAAATTTTATTATAGAAGCCACTCAGCGGAGCTGAGGAGGCCTTCCTGACGTCAAGCTTGCAACTTGTTATTTTACTTTAAACTACAGCCCTGTAGTTTAAAATAAATCAAGTTAATTACCACTCGGACCTAAAATAAAGGTAATCCTTAGGATTATTTTTGGACCCACAAACCAAGGTTTTTCATAAACTAACCTTTACTCTCTAAACTAATTTTTTTAGTCTTTTTGCTTGGAAGGCAAATGTACAAGAATACTTTTTAGAGATAATTAAAATTCTAGGCTACAAAAATCTTCTAAATCTACAGCCTCCACTACAATTGGCATAAATGAGTGGTTGGCACCACAAATCTCTGAACATTGCCCATAAAATACACCAGGTTTCTCTACAAACATTCTTATTCTATTTAAACGACCTGGAACCGCATCCATTTTCACACCTATTGCAGGAAGGGTTCAAGCATGGAGAACATCAGCAGATGTAGTAATAACAGTAGTTTCTATTCCAAACGGAACTACAGCTCGGTTATCAACTTCTAAAAGTCGATAGTCCCCTTCATTTAAATCATTTTCAGGAACCATATAAGAATCAAAACTGCCTCTGTTAGAAAAGGGAATTTCGTATCTTCAGTATCACTGATGACCAGTTGCTTTTAAAATAATACCACTATTCCTCTGTTCATCCAATAAGTAAAGTAGGCGAAGTGAAGGAAGGGCTAATCAAATTAATAGTAAAGCAGGAACAATTGTTCAGATTGTTTCTAATCGTTGTGCTTCTAGTATAACCCGAGAAGTTAGGGTATTTATAACTAGTTTTATTCCTAGTGTGGCTACAAACACGAAAATACCAAGAAGAAGAACTATAGCATGATCATGAAACAAAAATATTTCTCTTTGCAATGGAGAAGCAGCATCAATTAAGTTCAGTTGACCTCAAAATCTCATTTTTAAACAAAAGAGAAATCCCTATATTTACAGCTTCAATGTAATGCTTTAAAATTTAAGCTATTTGTTTCAGAATTTAGTCACAAATTAAAATTTGTATTTAAAGCTCGACAAGCTATTGTTTTTATTAAACTAGACTAAAATCTTAAAAGTTTCTTTCAAAGTGCTGGTATACTAGTTAATAACACAAAGGATAAAAAATACATAATTCTTACCGGAACTGCCAATGTTGCATAAGGCTCCTCAATTGGACAAGCTCCTAACCAAGTAAGAAGAACAAAGAAAACAACTAAGTTTCAATACACAACCTGGTAAGGTGGTGTAAATGAAGCAGGTACAATTTTTCCGTAGGAAGCACTTAAAGGTAAAGTATATAGAATTATTACAGATGCTGCCAATGCCACAACACCTCCTAACTTATTAGGAATTGATCGTAAAATAGCATAAGCAAACAAAAAATATCATTCAGGTTGAATGTGCACAGGAGTAACCATTGGACTAGCATGATTAAAATTTTCTGGATCACCAAGAAGAGTAGGAAAAAAAAATCCTAATAAAATCAACAGTCCAAATAAAATTACAAATCCTACAATATCCTTTCAAGAGTAATAAGGATGGAAAGGAATCTTTCTTACATGATTTAGTTCTCCAAGAGGGTTTGTGGAACCTTTCTCATGTAAAAATAAGATATGCAACCCTCTTAAGGCTCCAATTAAAAAAGGAAGAATAAAATGCAAAGAAAAAAAACGATTTAAAGTAGATTGACCCACTGAAAATCCACCCCAAATTCATTCCACAATATAAGTTCCTAAATAAGGAATAGCAGAGACTAAATTAGTAATTACAGTAGCACCCCAAAAAGATATTTGTCCTCAAGGAAGAACATATCCTAAGAAGGCAGTTCCTATTCTTACAAGAAAAATAGTTACACCTACTATTCAGGTATGGGGTTGGGAAATGTATCTCTGATAATATAAACCACGGCCTACATGTAAATATAAAAAAACAAAGAACAAAGAAGCACCATTAGCATGAAGATTTCGAAATAATCAACCTGCCGGTACATCCCGTATAATATGAATTACGGAAGCAAAAGTGTTCGTTATATCCGCAGTGTAATGTATTGAAAGAAATAATCCCGTTAAAATCTGTAATCCTAAAAGTAAACCTAGGATAGATCCCCCATTTCATCAAATAGAAAATCTTATTGGTCTTGGAAGACCTAACAATTGTTCAGCTGGATTAGCTTGACGTATTTTATGCATTAAAAGTTTAATGATCTGAACGACATTACATAGTCATTTCCCCGCAAACGAAGAATTCTTACTAGCAAAGCTAATCCTAAAGCAGCTTCACAAGCTGCAAAAGTTAGAAGAACAAGAAAAAGATGAAAACTTGTACCATAAAGAAAAGAAAAAGAGAGTAGAAAAACTAAAAGTCTTAACATTAATGCCTCCAAACTAATTAATAGGATTAGAATATGTGTATTCAATTTTGAAAAAGTGAAAAATGACACACCAATTCCCAACCAAGAAATCTTTATCAAAAACATCAAAGCTAGATTCTCCTCATTTTTGGCTTTGAAGGCCAATGGTTTACTTAGTTTAACCTATAGCTCTACGCAAGGGACAAATAAAGTCATGAATAAATTTACAATTTATCGCCTATTTTTCAGCCACCAAAATTCTTAAAATTAAATATTTGCTGCCAAAGAAATTATGCATAATGCACACAACGAAAAAGGTAAAAAAGACTTTCAACATAATATTATCAACAAATCATATCGAAAACGAGGGTAAGCGCCACGAACTAACAAAAACAAAATAGCTACAGTAACAATCTCTACGGTAAACAGTAAAGGAGATAATAAAGTCTGTGAAAAAAACCAAACTCTTGTTGCCAAGGATATAAACAAAATTCTAGCGTATTCAGCCAAAAATAATATGGCAAATAGACCCCCCCCAAATTCAACATTAAATCCAGAGACTAATTCTGATTCTCCTTCAGCAAAGTCAAATGGTGCACGGTTAGTTTCTGCAACCGTTCTAGTAAATCAGACTATCAGTATAGGAATTAACAAAAATATAATAGGAAATCCTAACCTTTTTGCTTCTTCCCAGGAGCAAGTACATAGTAAGAAAGCCCTAAATAATAAAAGCAGTAATAGCCTTACTTCATAGGAGATTGTCTGAGCAGAAGCCCGCAAAGCACCTAGGAAAGCATATTTTGAATTTGAAGCTCAACCAGCCAACATTGTCCCATAAACATTTAAGGAAGTGATACAAAAAAAGAGAAGCAATCCTCAAGCAACATATTTATTAGAAAATGAGCTAGGGTACAAATGTCATAGTCTTAATCCAAGAACCAACCTTAGCAGAGGGGCAAATAGAAACATGTACTGATTCCCTCCATAAGGTATAATTTTTTCTTTGATAAAAAGTTTTACAGCATCAGCCAATGGCTGGATGATTCCTCAAATACTAACTTTGTTAGGTCCTTTTCGCAGTTGCACATACCCTAAAACTTTTCGCTCTAATAAAGTAAAAAAAGCCACAGCTAACAATACACATAAACAAGTTAAAATTCTAGATACCAAATAAACCACCTAAAAATAATAGAAAAATACAAAAAAAAGAAGATATAATTAATCGAGAATTAGGTCAGTAACCTTCTTGTGTAAAAATAGATCCTATCCAATAAGATCTTTTTTTTAATAAATAATATGGTTCAATCCACCCATTATCTAATATTTTTATCTTTCTTATTAAAGCTCTGAAAGGTTTTGTCGAACCATAGACTAAGGGAGTTAAAAAAAACAAAGTGGATAACAAAAATCTATTCTTTTTGTACCTATTTTCTAAAAGACCATAACTAATTCCTGCAATAGTAACAAAATTAATTATTGATCTTTCAAAACCCGGTAAGAAAGCTAGCTCCAAATTAGAGATTTCCAATCTCAAAATTAATTTTCCCCCTATGATTGCCCCTAATGACAACACCAAAACAGGAAACGTGGTGTATACATTTGAACAACTTGATAAAAGAGAAATACCAGTCTTATCTCAAGAAATTGATTTTAGAGTACGGGAAACATATTTAGCGGTAAATATTGTAGCGACCATTATGGTAAATACACTTAAAATATTAACTGGCCTTATAAATATTTTTTCCAAAATTATATGCTTAGAATAAAAAGCCCTTATAAAAGGAGCACCTACTAAACAGAGACTACTAATATTAAACATTACACAAGTGGTAGGTATTATAACACCAACTCCTCCTATTATTCGAATATCCTGAACCCCAAAAGTTACTATTAGAATATGTCCAGCAGCTAGAAATAATAAAGCCTTAAATAATGCATGGGTATATAAGTGAAATAAACCAAGAGAGGGAAGATTTATTCCTAATCTAAAAACTATTACTCCCAACTGTCTTAGTGTTGATAAAGCAATAATTTTCTTAATATCATTCTCATACGTAGCAGCTCAACCTCCTAAAAGACAAGTTAATGACCCGCATAGTAACAACATAGTACAAATATCTTGTCTCAATCTTAATCTGTAGCTTAATCGAATAACTAAGAAAATACCAGCAGTTACTAGTGTTGATGAGTGAACTAATGCCCTAACCGGTGTTGGAGCAGCTATAGCTGCTGGCAACCATGAGCTAAATGGAAATTGAGCTCTTTTTGTTAATGCAGCCGAACAGAGTATTAAGATTACTCCCGAAGAATAAAATATTTTATCCCTTATTGAAAAAAAAGTAAATTGGCCTTCTACTAAAAACAAAAATATTCTTAAAACAATAATCACATCACCAATACGATTAATTATTAGTGTTTGAAACCCTGCTAATTGGGATTCTTTCCTTTCGTAATAAATAATTAAAGCAAACGAAGTAATACCCAGGCCATCTCACCCAATTAATAAAAAAAAAATAGAACCAGAAAAAATAAGAAGATTTATCGAAGCCACAAAAGACAAAAGAATTCAAATGAAACGACCAGAAAATGGATCTTCTTCTATATACTTATGCGAAAATATAAAAACGCTTCCAGAAATTAGTGTAACAACTATACTAAATCTAATACTGATTTTATCAAAAATTAGTATTAGAGAAAAACTAGATCTAGATAGATCATACAAACTAATTTCCAAAATGGTAGTTTCATTTAATTTTATTAACCAATATGCTCCAGTAAGTATTATCAAGGAATACCTGAATAATAACACAGAAAACTTTAAACTTTTAATTCTTTTCATTGCTTACAGTAAAACAACCAGCTCCGGAAATTCGAACAACAACTAATAATATAGTTAATAAAAGAATAGCTAAAAATAAAAAAATAGAAATATTTCTCTTATCTAATAATCTTTCACCATTTATTCAAGTTCTAGCTCCTAGAAACCCTCTTATTAATGGGTTATTTCTATAGAAAGAAAAAATTGATGAAATACTCAAAGCAAAAACAAGCCCATTAATGTTGAATTTGAAAGGATAATTTCTTCTTACTAAACAAATATAAATAAACATGACTAATAATCCTCCTACATATACTAAAAAAAGTACATAGGAAAATCAAAACCTAGAAAAAAGAGAAATTAACCTAACAAAATACAAGCTGATTCCTACCACTATTGCCGCCAATCTAATTGGATTTTTAAATAAAGGAAAACAAAAAATTAAAGAAAGGCAAAATCAAAAAATTATAAACAATTCAAAAATAGTTATCTAACTACCCTCTAACTCCCAAAGTTAGTATTCTGCAAAACTCTTTTTGACAGGTTGTGGTTAAGAGATAATTATCTTCTTTCTAGTTGCAAACCAGATCTTCTCTTCTATAAAGTACTAAACCGACTAATATATTAATATTATGTATTGATCCTAAATCAATCGCATTAAATTCTGCCAAGTCAATTCATATATATTTACTATACCAAAAACTGGTCCTTTCGTACTAAATTTTTGTAATAAAAGGATAGAATCTGACCTGGCTTACGCCGGTCTGAACTCAGATCATGTAGGAATGATAGTTCGAACAGAACTTTCCCTAAAGACGGCTAGCCTTTAAGTTTCCTAGTCCAACATCGAGGTCACAAACTTATTTTTAAAATTATGCTGTTATCCCTAAGGTAGTTTATTCAAATTTAATACTTCGGTAAGTTAAATTCAGGAGATTATATCTAATTACTGCTCCTATGTTGCCCCAACAAAACCATTGTGAATCACAATATTTTATTATTCACATTAAGAAAAACTCTAAGGGTCTTCTCGTCCTTTTTCTACTAATAAGCTTTTTCACTTATATAGTAACTTCAACGTATTAATTAAAAGACAGCTGAACCACGTAAACTCCATTCATTCCTGACCCCAATTAAGAGCCAATTGATTGCGCTACCTTAGCACGGTCAAAGTACCGCGGCCATTCATTATATTTACACATTGGGCAGGTAAAACTTTAGATTATTTCCTAAAGCTATGTTTTTGTTAAACAGTCGAAATTCATATTTGCCGAGTTCCTATTAATTATTTCAAAACATATTTTCATTAATTTATTACAAACAAAATTGAAAAAAATATATTGATTTATTACTCATCTATACATTGTTTTCTCCAAAAACAATTATTTGGAGAAATCCCATAAATAATAAATTATCTAAAATATTAATAATTTTAAGTAAAAATCTCTCTAATTTTAATTCTAAAGAGAATACCATTTTGTACAGATTTTGAATATTATTTTCAGAAAACCTCATCGCTTCCTGAATAACTTTACAGCACTATATGCTTTTCTGAGATTTCCAGATATCCTAAGAATTGAAAGTTTTTCGCTCCTATTTACTAATCTTAGAGTTATATTGCCACATAACTCATTTTTCTGCTAAAATAGGTTAATAAATAGTTCTTCTTATTTCGGGAACTACAATTCTGTATTATTCTAGTACAGCCATTATACCAAAGGTAAGATTAACTAACATACTATTTTCATAACTTCCAATGATGTAATCTAAAAAATAATTGTTCTAACCAAAAAAGACTAAAAATGGGGACCTGAAGAAGGATTTTCTCAATGTAACTGAAATGTAAATATTTATACTTTCCCCACATATAATTAATTCTCTAAACAGCAGAAGTTGTAGTTACAGAACATTCTGTGTTTCTATGAAAATCTAAAGGAAGAACTTCTTCTCATTCTCGAGAAATCGAGGGAGCTTTTGTAAAAAGTACTCCTCGTTGACTAACTAAAGCTTCCCATAAAATAAAAATAAATATCAACACAGCGAAAATCGAAAATAGGGATCCAAATGATGATACCTGGTTTCACTTAAAATAGGCATCAGGATAATCCGAATATCGACGTGGTATTCCAGCCAATCCTAAGAAATGTTGTGGGAAAAAAGTTAAATTTACAGCACAAAACATCACTAAAAAATGAGCTTTAGCTCAACGTTCGTGAAGGGTTAATCCAGTTATTAGAGGAAATCAGTAAACAAAACCTCCAAAAATGGCAAAAACAGCCCCCATTGACAACACATAGTGGAAATGAGCCACCACATAATAAGTGTCGTGTAATACAATGTCTAAAGAAGAGTTAGAAAGTACAATTCCAGTCAATCCTCCTAAGGTAAACAAGAAAATAAATCCTAATACCCAATATATTGAAGCATCATAAGGACCTCGACTCCCATACAATGTTATTAATCAGCTAAACACCTTGATTCCGGTAGGAACAGCAATAACCATAGTAGCTGCAGTAAAATAGGCGCGAGTATCAACATCTATCCCAACCGTGAACATGTGATGAGCTCAAACGATGAACCCAAGAATTCCAATAGAGATCATTGCATAAATTATCCCTAAAGTCCCGAAGGCAGGTTTTAAGGTGAAATTTCTCAAAATATGAGAAATTATTCCAAACCCTGGTAAAATCAGAATATATACTTCTGGGTGCCCAAAAAATCAAAACAAATGCTGGTATAAAATAGGATCACCTCCTCCAGCCGGATCAAAAAACCTAGTATTAAAGTTTCGATCAGTTAATAATATAGTAATTGCTCCTGCCAACACAGGTAACGATAATAATAATAAAAAAGCAGTTACTAAAACTGATCAAACAAATAAACTTACCCGCTCCATAGTTATTGCTGTAGAACGCATATTAAAAATGGTGGTAATAAAATTAATAGCTCCTAGTAAGGAAGAGGCACCAGCTAAATGCAAGGAAAAAATTGCTAAATCCACCGAAGTCCCTCCGTGAGCCACAGGTCCAGAAAGAGGAGGATAAACAGTTCAACCAGTTCCTGCTCCTCCTTCTATAAGAGTTGAACATAATAAAAGAATAAAAGACGGTGGTAATAACCAAAACCTTATATTATTTATTCGAGGAAAACTCATATCAGGAGCACCAATCAATAGAGGAACTATCCAGTTTCCAAAACCTCCAATTATTAAAGGCATAACCATAAAAAAAATTATTACAAATGCATGAGCAGTTACAATTACATTATAGAAATGATCATCTCCAAGAAAAGCTCCTGCAGTTCCTAATTCAAAACGAATTAATAAGCTCAATCCAGTTCCTACTAATCCACATCACATACCAAGGAACATGTATAAAGTTCCAATATCTTTATGATTTGTTGAAAATAATCAACGCAT